CTTAGCTTTCTAACAAAGCAAGTAGCTAGCGCATCTCTTCCCTCTTCGAGCCAACCGTTCACTTCCTCTAACGAGCGAGTAAACTTCGTTCACCACTGACTACGTTCTTTCAGAACCTTAGATTCCCTGAAAGCAAATTATGGAATAGCGCTAGCTAACAAGTAAACGAGTGAATGTTGCGTAAGTGAACGGAATGCTGTTGGCATGTTCGAGCTAAGCAAGCAAGCAAGTAAACTACTTCTCTTCGTTGCGTAGGCGAAGTGAGTTGGCTGTTTCGAGCTAGGGCTAAGCGAGCCAGAAGTGAGCCAAGCTGGAGTTCTTGTTCGAGTGAGCCGGGTAAGCAAGCAGGTACGCCCGAGTTATGTAATAGAACTACTAATCAGTCTTCTCATCTCTAAGCCAGCTAATTCCTAACAAGCTACGCACCTTCTTGTACTTCCAGCCAAGTAAGGCAACGCAGTTGCTGTTGTTGAGTTAAACAAACGGTAGTCAGATAATAGGCGGATGGAGGGCCTATTCTGGACCAATTATAAACCATAATCCCGATGCGCTGACATTGTTATGAATGAGTTTATGTCTTAAGAGAACTAGTAGTTATGAGTTCGTAGCTAAAGTCAAACTGGAGCTAGGAACGTAGCAGTGAACGCAGTGAACGGAGCTACCGGGTAAACGAGTGAGCTTAGCTCGTAGCCGGGTAGGGAACTGTTGTTGCAGTAGTTGCTTAGGCCGGGTAAACTTAGGCTTAGGAAAGGTAGTTTACTTGCTTACTTGTTAGAGTAAGGCAGCTCAGCTGTAGCTAACTTGCTTGCTAAAGGTAGCGCTAGCTAAGTAAGGTTTGCTGCTGCTAAGGGAAACTTGAGCTACGAACTTAGGAAACAAGCCAGCTAGTCGCTTAGCGGAGCTCGTTCTATGGACAAGCTTGAGTTAGGCATCGAGTGAAGAGCAAACAAGAAGCCCAGACTGTTGCCCGGCTGACAACCTGGCTTTGAATAGGAACGAGATGAAGAGAGGTAGCTCGCAAGAGGGCGAAAAGCGAGCCAGAAGAAAGCCTTATAATCCAAAAATGTTGGCGGTTTGAGCCCTGAGTTCTTGTTCGTAGCTAAAGCAAAACGGGAGCTAAACCAGGGCCGCTATTCTGAAAGAATAGAGTCAAGGCTACGCAGTATAAGCTAGTCTCTAACAAGAAGCAAAACTACCTTATTTACTAGCGAAGCTAGCTATAATACCTTTTTGCTTTAGACACATGGCCTCTGAAAGAGGCACCCTAATATGGGACGAGCGATACACGGGCCATGTAGCTAAGCGGGCTAGGCAACGGCATACGAGTTAGCGTCTCCCAATAGCTATCCTATTGCATCATTTATTTCTGCAGGAGATAAAGCTTCAGGATAAACACCTGAATCAACGGCTTACAGGACTATGGAATACTGGGCGTCACTGCTATATGTTGTTGCTGATAGCATTGCTGCTTCTTCAGGTGCCTTTGCCCTCGTTGCCTCTCGTACTCACCCCCTTCCCACTACCGCTGCTTTTGGTGCTGCTAGCTCCGCCCGTTCAACCGGCCGGATCTACTGAATCAACAGAGTCGACTAGATCGAGATCAACATTATGTTCCCTCTAACGATCAAAAAATTCATAATCCTTCCCATCCATGGTAATACCAAAAAGAAAACGGGTAAGAACTCAAATCTACAACATAATGCCCATACTACTTAGGTCGCTACTTATGCCCGTACGTACCAGGTGGTTATACCTATAACGACTAACTGCCTTTCACGACAGATACAGCTGATCCACGTTAGAGCGAGCGGCAGATCGAACAGACCCTTCTTTCTAGTCATAGCCCCCCAACAGTGAGTTGTCGTTGATCCAGTAGTTCCAGTAGCACGACGAGCAGTTCCAGGAGCAGCAGTTTGAGATCCTTTCTATCTTCATCTGCTTTTCTCCATAGTCTTTCATTCCTCTCACCCGACTATGAACCAGGCTTTGCTGCACCAGCCAGCCCTTTCACTAGCACCACAAATGGCAGGGGAAGTTGCACCAGTAGAAGAAGTCACGGAGGTAGCTAGACCAAGTCCATTACCAGATCGTCCAGCAGCAACCGGATCCACCAGCATCCGTAGCGGTGTATCTAGCACCAAGACCCTATTATACTCAGCGGTTATCTATATATCTTTCTATATATCCATATATAGATATATAGATAACGGTGCAGCATGAGTCAGAAGTAGGGCTCTAAGTAGCGCCTTTTCCACTTATGGACCAGTTTTTGACTAATGAAGGGGGGTCAAGATCTTTCAAGACTGATAACTAAGGTAACCTCTTCATTCGTTTCGCCCAATTTATTTACAGCCTATTGACTAACCAAGATTCTCGCTCACCTTTAATCAATTCCATCCAATGACTTAGGAGAAAGATGCTCAGTAAGTCGATGAAGCATAGCTAACACCAATTTCTTTCTGGTGTACACAGCCTGAATCTGTGCTAACTAGACGATTTCCCAGTACCGAACACCGAAATTCTGATTGACGCCACTACTGGCCATGAAGCCATGTCTTTTATGGATGACTGCTCGGGTTATAACCAAATGAAAATGGCGCCAGAAGACATGCCACATACAGGCTTCCGGACCCCTAGGGGAATCCTATCCTTTAAGGTTATGCCCTTCGGCCTTAAGAATGCCGGTGCCACATATCAACGTGCCATGACACATATCTTCAAAGAAATGCTGCACCAGCTGGTCGAGTGCTACGTTGATGATCTGGTGGTCAAATCCACGAAGCGCGCTGACTATATCCAGGACCTGGAAGAAGTCTTCAGGTTAGGTCTGTCAATCTAAAAATGAATCCGCTAAAATGCGCCTTTAAAGTAACCAGCGGTAAATTCTTGGGGTTCATCGTCAAACATTGGGATATTTGAAATTGACCAAGCTAAAATCAAAGCCATTCAAGAAATGCCCCCACCCAGAAACCTGAAAGAGCTCAAATCTTTCCAAGGAAGGTTAGCATATATACGACGGTTCATTTCAAATTTCTCAGGAAGATGCCAACCGTTCTCCAGGTTAATGAAGAAAGGAGTACCGTTTGAATGAATGGGACGAAAAATGCCAACATGCCTTTGACAGCCTGATCTACTAAATCCTCCAGTCCTGGCAGCTCCAGAGAAAGGAAATTGATCTTATACATAGCAGCTATGGACAATTCCTTAGGCGCTTTGCTCGCACAAAAGAATGATGAAGGGCAGGAAAGGGCCAACTATTATTGTTGCCGCATGATGGTGGGTGCAGAGAACAAATACTCGCCTATCGAGAAGATGTGCCTCGCACTTATATTCCCAGTCAAAAAGCTCAGGCATTATTTCTTGGCACATCAAACCATGCTCATATCCAAGGCGGACCCCATTAAATACATCATGACAAGATCAGCACTATTGGGGAATCTAGCCAAATGGCAATATGACTCATGGAATTGGATATCCTATATGTCCCACAAAAGGCGATCAAAGGACAAGCCCTTGCAGCGCATCCAGTTCCAGACGATTCTCCCCTGAACACGGACCTTCCTGATGAAGAAGTCTTTACGGTCGAGGCCGGATTCTCAAAGTGGGAAATGTACTTTGACGGCGCATCCAGAACAGAACAAATGGAGGGTCAAACTCCAAAGACCCGTTCAGGCGCAGGAGTTGTATTCGTCACACCACAGAAAGGCGTTATACATTTCTCCTTTGCGTTACTGAAAGGCTGTTCAAACAATGAAGCTGAGTACGAAGCGCTCATTGCCGGCCTCCTGGTAGCGTTACAAATTGGTAGAAAGGTCCTCACGATCTATGGGGATTCGCAATGAATCATTCGCCAGCTCCAGGGTACATATGAAGTACGCAAATCAGAATTAATGCCCTACCACGCCGCTAGATTGCTATGGAGCTCATGAAACAGTTCGAGCTACTCGAATTCTGCCACGTACAAAGGAGAAAGAACGACAAGGCAGACGCATTAGCCAAGTTAGCAGCCGCTCTAGCAGCCCCCCTGGTGGCAGAACAGAAGTCATTATACATGACAGGGTCCTTCTCCCAGACCTGAAAGAACTTATCCAGGATTGCAACGCTGTCACCATAGTGGAAATGGCTCCCTGCATGGAGGTATCTATTGAAGATTGGAGACATGATTTTATTAACTACTTGAAGCACGGCAGATGGCCAGAAGAAAGCCACAAAAGAACCCAGCTTCGTAGGAGGTTGCTCCAGTATGTGTATTTCAACGACACTTTATACAGAAAGTCTTATGACCAGCTGTGGCTGAGATGTTTGTCTAGTGATGAAGCAAAGCAAGCCATGTACTTCGTACATTCAGGGGTGTGTGGTGCCCACCAGTCTGGGCCAAAGATGCGAGTGAAGCTCAAACAGATGGGGTACTACTGGCCTACAATGGTCCAGGATTGTATGGACTATGCTAAACGCTGCCACATTTGTAAAATCCACGGAGACTATATAAAGACAATGCCAAAGCCCTTGCATCCTACCGTAGCATCCTGGCCTATCTTTCTGATCTGCTAGTACCTTCACATCTAAAGCCTGCCGAGCGTACGAAAAGGAGAATCTTTTTCTGAACCGCCCGCTACACTTCCCTTGCCCCTGTTCCATGGCGGAACAAGGCCTGAATTAGGATGATATTCATAGATCGGTTACTCTTTGTGTACGTTATGGAGTCTCCACTCCATGTTGAAAGCTCTTTCAAATAGCATGAGCGTTGAAAGTCTTCAATTAGACTAGAGCGTTAGATTTTTGATTTTAAGTGAGCTAGTTTCTCGATCAACTATCGCCCAAAGGTGCTTTTACGAAAGCCGGTCACCGATGGCTAAGATTCCTTCCTCACTCTAACTTTAGGAAGCTCACTTCTACCTTTTCTTGTGCGTTCGGGGATAAATAGAAACTTGAAATGTAAATGTATAGAAGACTCTCGATTGATTGGTTGTAATGTTCACGAGGTTGTATATAATCAAATGTTCAATAAGATGACTTTCCTACTGACTGAATCGCTTGAATTAGTTGAAGGAAACGAGGCTTCTGGCCCGGCTGATCCCGCTGGAGAGGAGAGTTTTTACTGCGAGGGAGGCAGGGGCTCGAAAGCAACAAGCAATGAGCTGCGCGAAAGCCGTTGCGCGTTAGCGCATCCGTTTTCTTGCTTTTCTTTGTTGAACCCTCCTTTGAGTCTAAAACTACCCTCTTTCTCGATATCCCAATTCTAGCGTTCGTTAGCAGAAATAGAGATAGGGGGGGATAGGATTTATTACAACATTTATGTGAAAATGACAGAAGCCGCTATAAAGGGAAGAAGCACATCCTGCACCTTGTATAGGGTTCCAAACCTGCGCCCCAGCTGAAGGAAGGGCTTCATAGCTCCAACCTAGTTTTGGGCTTACCTTATTATTATGAAAAGGGGAAAGGGCGGGGCTTGGAAGAAAGCTTTTCGTCAACAAGGATCACATAAGGGTATCAGATTTGGAATCCCCAGCTTTCTGTTAAAAGTTGTAGAGATTATTCACCAACTAAGCAATCCCTTTTCCAGTTAGTAGATTCACCAGAAAAACAATCAGTCATTCATTGTCTGTACCCCGGCTCTTCTTTTCCAGTGGAGTGAGATGATGTCCTAAAGGACGAGATGAACGAACTATCGGATAATGAGGCGTGACGGACGGAGTGTGCTGAACATGATCCCTATCCTTTATCCCAATCCTGAAATACATGATTTGAGAAATCCATTTCTTCTGTGCTTTGATTATTGAGCAGATTCTCTTTCTTTAAAATAGGAAGGTCGACCTTGCGTTGCTCGCCTGTCTGGTAGTGGTTGGGGCTCTTTTCGTATGGTAACATATAGGCCTGACAGTAATCAACCCGTCAAATTGACGAGCAGACTCCTTGTCAACTAGGCGAGCTGATTCTCCTAAAAGGCTATAGCGCGTTACCATCGAGGGAGCCCTACCATTCCCAGTGGATCCTTCTTCTTCCTAAGAATTGAACAAAACAAGTTCACCTATACGAGAGTTCAGGTCAAGAGAAGGTCGACTATAACTAGTTGTAGACGCTTCAGAGGCTATACCCCCATCTACATCATCGCACGACGAAAACTAGGACTACAGACCAATCCCCGATCGGAAAACGAACATGTTCTATGCCCCGTCCACTCCTTGAGAAGGACAGGCAGCCCAGACTACATAATGGACTTGGTGGCCCGATTGCAACCTCATGGTACTAAGCCCGAGCCCTGGCCGATCCAATTAGCGGAAATCTCAGTGCTAGACCCCGAAAGGATTCTGATCATAGTTGTTCAGCGCGTCAAGTTGACACTATAGCTACAGGCAAGTGTTTAAGGTCGTGATTTCTCATTCAATGGCCTCACCATTATCATTCCCATGTACAATCCGACATCTAGTATTTCACCCGCAGGCTATACTGTCAAGCAAGGAAGGCGACCTCAAAGACTGGCGGCTAATTCGCGTGACGAAAAGCTAGGTTTTATTCCATCTCTAGTTTCATCGGATCGTTCATAGATTACATGCTTCTAAAGACTGCTGCTCAACGGCGTACGGCTGACGACAACGCAAGGCCGTGTATCGAAAAGCTGCCACCCAGTAGAATGTACCAACGCCTGAATTTGCTCTTACTACCAACCAGCGCGACGATGATAGCTACGAAATGTGCCGAGCCTATGTCCTTCCCAATCTAAGGGACAGTGTAGAGCGAACTTACCCGATTCTTCCCGAATCTTTTCAGACAAGGAGGGAACAACATCCCGGTCCGATGTTGGTTTTCCAACCCGACAGGCCCTATTAATTTCCTGCTTCCCAAGCGCCCGACTCAACGAGAATATAGCCTCATAGCTGGCACGGCGAAGCGTATTGTCCCCTATCTTTATTGCACCCCGGACACCCAATCGATCGTTCCCCGATTGACACCTGACAGCCCTGAGTTCTACCCGATCATCCCCAGATATAGATGCGTCACACAAGTCACTCTCTCCTGATCCGCGACCGTGACTGAAAGCAGTTTCTTAGGCGGTTGTGCCAAGCTTAGTTGAAATTGAAAAAGGGACGGGAAGAAAGTAGTAGTGAGTAAAAGTGCTCAGAGAAGCGACATGCATATTCTAGCTAGCTAGCCAATTCATTTCGAGGGTAGCAATGATGAGGTGCAGCCGTCCGCTAACAATCGCCAATTTCGTGTCAAGAACGATCCCATAAGCGATCCTCTCTAAGTAGAAATCGAGATTTCCTGTCCATATAGCTTGGGGGGCTTTTAGATAGGCATTTTTCCTACTACTATACTAAAGGGGGCAAGCAAGTGAAATTTTTTTGACAAACATATCAGAATTTAGATGAATCAAACGACATTTTCTGGAATCTGGCATTTAGCGACAGGTGGGTCTTAAAAAGACGTCAATTGCGAGAAGAGGTCTTGCTGCTTTGACTTTAAATGCTCTTGCTACGCGCTGAGTTATTACCGTAATGCATGATTAAATCAAAGAAAGTGATGACCATGCTGCTTACGCGCTTAAGCAACAAACCAAGCGAAAAGGTAACTCCGCACTTTGTTAAGAACAGAAAATGTCGTTTTTGTGTGACAAAAGCTAAACATAGCAGTCGTCATCCTGAAATCGACTCATGCTTACTGTGCCCACTACCTTTCCAATAACCCATACGCTTCGCTTTCTCCTGCACCCACGAGGGATTGATTGATCATAAAACAGATTGGTGAGCTGCTGCTTGATGAACCGCTGCTGCCGCCCTTCAATCGCCGAGAGTTTCGCTAAGAACGTTCAAAACTCACTCTAAAGGGAAGAGTTAGCCGAACTCCCAGTAAGCCATGAAGAGAATTCCTCTTGTCCGTTTTAAGTCGAACCTTACAAAAAGAATATTTGACAGACATATTTGACAGACATAAATGTCATCCAAAAATGCCGGGAAAGCTTGCGCAAAGCGGATTCCAACAACTCGCCTAAATTCTGCTTACCCAAAACCTATTCGAACAGGAGACTAGCCCGGCGCATGTCCACCAGGCTGGTTTTTAAGCTCAGTCGGGGACACCTAATGAAGGTAGCTACGGGCAATAACAATGCACCAACCTTACCATATGGTAAAATCAACCACTAGGAAAATCTAGAGCTAACTGGAGTTCTGTTCCATCCTTTGATAGAGTCACGCACCTATTTGAGTGAAATCGTTTGGTGAAGCTTGTGAACTGAACACCTATTTAAATTCAGCTTGTCGGGACAGATAATTGAATGAAGCTTGGAATGAATTCATTAATAAATGAAATTAAGACAATACGACAGAGCAAAATCTAGCAACTTTTGAATCTTTCTTGCCAAGCGGCTTCATTCGGGTCCTCCAGTAAGGGGGGTAAAGTAGCGTCTACTAGCACAGGAAGTCGCTATCCAACCGCAGGTTGGTTTCAGCGCACTTAGTCGTCCCGTAAGAAGCTGCTGCTTGGCTAACCCGCTCGCTGCTGCAGTGCTCAGTGTCGGTCATGTATTCTGTGTGGGCTCAGAGTTCCCCCTCCTTTTTGGAGGGAGGTGCCCTCTGATCCCGCTCGGGGTTTATTCCCTTCGCTCGCAGCCCACTTGAACAATCAGCAGGCAGATTTCTCGTAGAATGAAGATCCAGCTTGACTCTAAGGACGAGGCAACTCAAAATGGGTGTTAGCGACTCCGATTTTGATGATCGTATACGATTGACCAGGCCTTCGCCGCAGGCGGGTGCAAACTGTCGGGTATCATGTACGGCTGCCCGCGAGAGCCTTGACAAAAGAAAAGTATGTTTGATAAGGCGTTGGTTCGGCATCTACTACAAAAGGAGGTCGCTCTTCGCGAAAAAGAACGTACGGTACGGACATTTAGCGTAGATAAGGAGCGCGGCGATCGGCAGTGAGGTGAGGCGAACGACGAAGAGCTAGTGAGTGGGTAAGACAAGGTGTAGCGCAGTCTGGTCAGCGCATCTGTTTAGGTTCGAATCCTTTCACCTTGGTGTGGCGAATTGTAAGAAAAATTTGGAGTAGTTCCCTATGGAAGAGTTATTAAAAGTTGTGGAACCTTTTATTCAGGCAAGTTCGGATTTAAATAGTTCTTATTCCGGGTCCAAGATTCTTTCCTCAACGGAGATGGTTCAAACATATGAAATCGGACATTCTTCAGATGTCACAGCTTCTTAGGTATATCAAAAAAGTCCAGGCAAGGGTATCGTGCTATCTTCCGACAGCACATTTCAGATCACAGGATACAGCTGAAAAACGCTAGGAGCTAGTGCCAGTCTAGCTGCTCTAACAAGCCAGCAAGCTAGTGGCATTAGCGCCTTACCCTGGCAGTGAGTAAGAGCTTCTTCCTTCGCTCCACTCGCCTTACAGCACTTTCAGAATTCGAAGGATGAAACCTTCAGAAAGATCAGGATGTCAGGCCATAACATGCTATAGAGATATAGATTTGGATTTCATATCTATGATGATACCTTTCTTATCATCTTATTGGGTCAACAAACAAATGTCGTAGTATATATATGATCGACTTCCGCGAGTTCGAGCCCATTTATCACATGCATACAGCATTCCTGCACTTCCCTTTACTCCATAGGGCCTTCTCCAGCAAGCGTATGGAAAAGCAAGGAAGGAGAGTGTCACATGCCAACGTGAAACTTGGTAGTACGCCAAAGCGGATCTGTCATTGACTAAATGGCTCAGTAAAGTAGGTACTGGATTGGTAGCTTCGTTTTTGCTGATTCGTGGGGGGTCATGGAAGATTTGGGTTCGAGTCCCAAGCCCCCCTTGTGATAGATGCACGGAATACCCTGCATCGTTTGATTTCATTATTGATTTCTTCTTTTCTATCTCAAGGAGCTACGACATAATTACGTGGGGTTTTTCATGGTTGGGCTTGACTTTGTTTTCCAAATCCCCCTTCATTTGGTCGGTTGGTTCAGATGAATCATCGTCTTCTTCTACTATCGGAGCCCTCTTGGAT